GGCACTAAAAATTTTTCGAGAGATCTCCTCCAAATCACTGGTATGGCTATCGAAATCGTGAGCATCAGCATGTAGATTCCAGATCCAAGTGGTTGTTTCAGGGCCCTTAGCTATTGTCCTTGAAAAATGACCCGGTCTGGCCCATTCCTCAAATGAGGTTTTTATGGGGTCCCTATCTACCAAAATTTTGACTTCTGGTTCCGGCGAACGAATAATCATTGAGTCCTCCTCTTTCCGGACACGACATACAAAGAGACCTGCCAAGCGTCAAGTAATTAATGAACCTCTGAGAGATATTTAAAATTTTTTTCTTTATCTTCTATTTCCCATCTCTCTAGTTTCTTTAGTTATTAACTAGAACAAGTATGATCGGGAAGTCGATCTAAGGCAAGTGTTCGGATCTATTATGACATAGCCGCGAGGCGCTCAACGGACCCTTTTTATTATAAAACCTTTCTGGACTTTGGATTGATGTAAAAAACGGTTTTTTTATTCCTATATATTTTTTTATTCCTATATAAATTATAAGGTCTTAGACGGAACTATTTCATGTTTTCCAGAGATTCTGGTAATTCGTATTATTATATTACAAATCACGTGAGCAGTGATTAGTGATTTGAAGGTCTTTTTTATTTATTTTTATTGATATATAAATAAAAACAATATGAATATATATTATAAAATTATTTATTTATATTTTATATATAATCTAAATAATAAAATATAAATAAATAATTCAAATTCAAGTATTAATTTTTTCTTTTAATTTTATTAGTATTAATATTAGTATTAATAGCCAATAATCTAAAGGAGAGAAATCTATTCTGGACTCTATCTATTTATTCTTTAACCATACGAAATACCCGACAAAATAGAACGATCTTAGAAGGGATATAATGAAATTCTTTGATTGGTTCGTCCGATCCTATTTTATTTTACTCATAGATAGAACATTAATTCTAACAAATAGAATATAAAAGTTTTGATATTTTTTATTCGTATTCGAAACGCCTCGTGATCTTCAACCAATTATGTGCTTCAATATAATTACCAGGAGTAAGCGCTATAGCTTGTTTCCAATACTCAGCGGCTTGATCGAACCAAGCCTCCGCAATTTCCGAATCTCCCTGTCGAATGGCCTGCTCTCCCCGGTCGGAATAGAGGTTTCCTTCCCTTAGAACCGTACTTGAGAGTTTCCTAACTCATACGGCTCAACTGTCAATTCTTTTGGTATCCGTTTTACCTATCGAACGGGATGATATTTCTCATAGATCTATCTCGCTTTTCGGTTTCGAGTTAACCAAAAGAGGTTAATCATATGAGTTTCAAACTTTAATTTTTATTTCAAATTCGTTTTTGTTTTATCTTTTATCCCACCTTCAGACGACGAAAGGACGGGCATTTCCTCTTTTCGTTAACATTTTCTGCAAGGTAACTATCTCGGTTTCATATCCAAATTTTTATAGAATCCTTGAAAAAGGCTTTCTTTCCTGCATAAGAAAGAAAGCCTTACTATCTTTGGGATCTGATCCTACACCGCTGCTCAATACCTTAGTGGATCGCCTCTATTACATAAGCAAATTACTAACTTTTATCTATCTTATATTATGTATGGCATAAGTAAGCAGTTCTTAATGTATTGGCCCAAACCTCGTTAATTGATCTTTACGGTGCTTCTTCTCTATCAATTCGATTTTTTATCCATAGAATAAAGTATCTAGGCATATCTTATTTCTTCATATTTTCAACTCATATGAAGTTTCGTTCCTTGCTACAGCTCATAAAAATCGTTGTTTTTGACGATGCATATGTAGAGAGCCTTTTTTTATTTTTTTTTTTTCGTATTTACTAGAAGATTTTTTTGGCCTTTCTTTCCTTTTATCTTTCTATAGTGGAGATAGTCGCACGTAATGACAGATCACGGCCATATTATTAAACGCTTGTGGTAAGAATGGGTTTCGTTCGAGTGCCCTAAAATAATATTCTAAAGCTTTCGTATGATCCCCATTACTTGTGTGAATAAGGCCTATGTTATAGAGTATATAACTTCGATCGTAGGGATCAATTTCTAGTCGCATAGCTTCATAATAATTCTGTAAAGCTTCTGCATAATTTCCTTCGGATTGCGCTGACATCCGTTACGGTCGTCATTCGATTAAAAGAATCTCCGTTCCAGAACCGTACGTGAGATTTTCATCTCATACGGCTCCTCCCTTCTATGCATAATGAGAATATTTCAGTCGTTTTTTATTCCGTGTATCGATTATTCTTATTATGAATTGAGCGGGGCTAGTGTTTTTGCACGAAATTTCTAGCCAACCTTCCTGCGCGGGAGCTTTTGTTAACATCAAACGCGTTGGTACTAGATAGAAACGGTAACTCCAACAATTTCTTTGTCCTCAACGCCCCCTAATTTCCAGGAATTAGTCACTTCAACAGTCTTTGATGGTTATATGGGTATCCACAGCACAAACGAGATGGAGTTTTGTTGTCCCAACCATTCTTTTAAGTCCCAACGCAGCTAAGGAAGGGGAGTAAGTTTTTTTTTTAACAAAGCTTTCGTCTTGTTGATTTCTAGGTGTAGTGCTTTTCCCCTATGCTGCCTATTAGGACTAGTAGAGTAGGATTGACCTGTAATACAGAACCGATAGGTGTAACCTTTCGCTCAATACTAAAATGGATAATGGAAGCATATGAGGCTGCATTAATCGGGGATACACGACAGAAGGAATTGTTCTATTTATAAACTTCACCTTCAACAAGCGTAGATTTTTTTCAATAATCTATCAAAATAATAATATTTTTTCTTTCTATCCCGAATTTTGGGTCTTTCTCATAAGTGAGGTAAAAAAAGAATCAAATCACACCATCTCTGTAATAGGTAAATGCCTCCTTTTCGCCTGAAGTTGTTGGAATTATTCGTAATAAAATATTGGCCACAACTGAAAAGGTCTTATCAATAAAATTTCCATTTATCCGCGATCTAGGCATAGGTACCAATCCATTCTAAAATTCTTTTCAGTCCCCCTAGCGGGAAAATGATCCTACAAAGAAAGGAATTGTACAATACGAAATAGCATAAAAAAGATTCATAAAAAAAAATTCAATTTCAATATTTATATCAAATAAAATGTAAAGATACGAACCCTCTACTACTACTCATATTCAAAGACTAAAATTGTTACTTTTTGCAGGAATCCATAATAAATATTGGAATACGATTCGAATTCATCCTGTAATAGACCAATGGATGAACTAGTCTTTTTTCTGAAGAATTGAGGAATTTTTCCTATAGATTCACTCTGATGATGATTGGATTATGATGCAAAGAGGGAGGGAAAACGAACCAAATAATTCTTCTCTGATGGAAATAGAATAACCGTCTATTTTGTTTGTGTTATGTCCATAATGAATAGACACTATACAATCAAATAGCCCCAGGATGAGTCATGAATTTGTAAGAGATCTATGAAATAATCGATTTTTGGGGTGAAAACTTTTAAATAAATTAATTTTCTAATTTTTATGGAATCGTCGGTTAAATGGAATTATGGTTTAAATAGAATCATGATCGAAAGGTATCCATTAATCTCTAAATAGTCTAAAAAACATAAACCCATCAATCCGTTGATTCCTTCCAATTCATTGATTGAATCCCATATTCTAAATAAAAGTTTTATAAATATAAAAATATCATATCAGGAAAGGGCGGAAACATCATCTTTGCAAATATAAAAAATAAATATTTTTACTTTTCCCCCCAAAAAACTTTTTTATTTGAATCCCCGAACCTTAAATTGAAGTAAAGATCTTTATAAAAAATGGGATATTTTTTTAGTTAGAATTGCTTGTACCTTACCTAGCCAACGCAAACAAAAAGATGAATAACTCGCTATTCGTTCGGTTCCTGGGTCATAATTATTGTGTAGGAAAGGTGGCCGAGTGGTTCAAGGCGTAGCATTGGAACTGCTATGTAGACTTTTGTTTACCGAGGGTTCGAATCCCTCTCTTTCCGTACCTTTACCCAACTCACCCACATCGCTGGCCGTACCAAATTAACCAAGAAGTAGATCCTTTTTTACTAATCTTTATTCTTTATATATATTCTAGGTATATATCGATTTTCTATTTCTAATTTAATTGCGATATGTAAAATTAGGGAATAATAATAATATGGAATAAGGTCGACAAGAAATCAAAATCTCTCTGTCGATCTATGATCCAGGAATGGGAAAAATCCGGATCAAAACCCTGACCTTAATCTTAAATCAATTTAGTTTGGAGAAGCGGGGGCTCATTTTTCCGAAACCTTTTCTTTAAGGTACCCTTAAGTCTGGCGGGAATAATATTCTACGACTAGCAATTCATTTATTTTCAAACCAACCCACTTATTGTCTATTATTTGATTGACTACTCCTTTATATGGGAAGGGGTGAAGAGTCAAATGTTTTGGCAATTCCTCGCTGTGGGATGAATCGAGATAATTTTGAACGAGAACTTTGGATTTTTGCTTATCCCTCGCCATAATAATATCGGTGGGTTTGCAACGATAACTTGGTATATCTACTATACGACCATTAACTAAAATATGTCTATGATTAACTAATTGGCGGGCTCCAGGAATAGTTGGAGCCATACCCAATCGAAAAAGGATGTTGTCCAAACGCATTTCAAGTAATTGGAGTAAAACCTGACCTGTTGACCCTTTGGCTTTTCTAGCGATACAGAAGTATTTAAGTAATTGTCGTTCTGTAATACCATAATGAAAACGTAATTTTTGTTTTTCTTCTAGACGAATACGATATTGAGATCTTTTCCCGGAACGTGATGGGTTTCTAAGATCTCTAGGCTTTTTATTAGTTAATCCTGGTAAAATCCCCAGACGTCGTATTTTTTTAAAACGAGGCCCTCGGTAACGCGACATAAAGACTCCTTATTTTGTGATATTTAATTTTTTTTTAATTAAAGAAATTAAAACTGAACTAAATGATAACTGAAGCGAACTCCCTTGAAGCATTCTATTATATTAATTCGACTAGAACGAATAATGGCACTAGACGGAATAGTGAGATGAAAGATGTACGTATCCGAAGTTCCTACTTGTTTTTGTATTAAAATGAATTATTCATTATTATTTTATTTGAAATTTAATTTATTACTTCAATTTGAATGTTTTAGGTGAGTATTTACATTTTTCTAATTATTTTATTGATTATTGAAATTGTATTTAGTATATATAATTTAGTATCTATATACACATTAATTGAAAATTGAATTCGTGTATATATTTATTCTTAGTTTAGTTAATATTTTTTTTTTAAGTTTTGTTGTATATTTTTATTTAGATTATATATAATCTAAATAAATAGTACTAAAAATTAAGTAAAAAAAATCGAAAATAAAATACGAAAAAAGATACGTTGACCTTTTATTTGTAGTTGGAAGTTTCTATGGCATAATAAATCCTCGACCTTTTGAAAAAGGAAAGGTGTCTTTAGTCTGTAATTTCAAAGAAACATCCTCAATCATATAAAAAATAGAACAAATAGAGAAAAGCCGGCTATCGGAGTCGAACCGATGACCATCGCATTACAAATGCGATGCTCTAACCTCTGAGCTAAGCGGGCTCACATAAGACATAAGATAAACTTTACATGCATAATAATTCCATAAACTAGATTTTAGCTATTAACTATTCATAAGTAATAAAAAATAGATAATCTAAATTTATTCCAAATCTATATTGCAATTGCAATAAATAGAGTATCTAAATAAGATAAAGATTACTATACCGATCTATAATTTTAGATTTATTCCATTCTAATTCGAACAATTAGAATAAGAATAATACATTTATCTTTTTTTATCAATATCAATTATAATATAAATCAAAAAAATGAAAATTTAGAATTCGATCCATTCGAATTCTAGTCGAAATTTTATTCGTATTCGATTTTTATGCGTTTTTAGAATCTTTTTAATATACATTTATTAAAAAAAAAATGAAATATCTTATTCTTAATTAAGTTTAGATAGTTAAGAATAAGATTAATATTAACTTAAAATAAGATTAAGTTAAGGAATTTTTATTTATCTTTTCTATCGTTTAGTTATATTATAGTTATATTATATAGTATAAAGATTGTATAGTCTAAAGGTCTACTATAAGAAAAGAATAAAAAAATGGAAATGGAATAGGCCTATCCTATATTAAATATTATACTATATTATATTCTATATAAATCAAATCGAAATAAAAAATGATAGATTTGGAAACTAAGAAAAAAAGAATCGACCCTTTGAGTATTCCAACTTTAAGGGGAAAATGAAAAGAAAGGTTCATATATATAGTGATATATATCCGGCTATATTGAATTGAAGATAAAAAAACGATATAATTATTTCTGATTGGCCCATATCAAATATGAGCTCTCACTAGAAATGTAGAAATGAAAGGAGAAAAAAGAGGAAAGTACATCACATTGAGATCTTAAGCATACATAAAAGGGGGATATGGCGAAATCGGTAGACGCTACGGACTTAATTGGTTTGAGCCTTAGTATGGAAACCTACTAAGTGAGAACTTTCAAATTCAGAGAAACCCTGGAATTAAAAAAACGGGCAATCCTGAGCCAACTCCTGCTTTCCAAAAGGAAGAATAAAAAAAGGATAGGTGCAGAGACTCAATGGAAGCTGTTCTAACAAATGGAGTTGACTGTCATGCATTGTGCTATGTTATAAGAATTCTTACATCTAAACTCCAAAGGGGGTGAAGAAGAAACCTATAGGCATACGTACTTTATATATAAAATTATATTATATATAAAATAATATATATATATAAAATATAATTTGTTAATAATTTATATAATATAAAATCAAAAAATATTGATGACGACCCGAATCTTTATTTTATGAATATGAACAAATGGAAGAATTATTATGAATCAATTCCACGTTGAAGAAAGAATCGAATATTCGTTTCTTAAATTAAAGCATTTACTCCACAGTCTGATAGATCTTTTGAAGAACCGATCCATCTGACGAGAATGAAGATAGAGTCCCATTCTACGTGTCAATCCCGACAACAATGAAATTTATAGTAAGAGGAAAATCCGTCGACTTTTAAAATCGTGAGGGTTCAAGTCCCTCTATCCCCAAAAAAGCTCATTTAATTCTCTAACTAATTATCCTCTTTTTTTTTAACCGTTAAAAAAAATTGGGTCTCTTCCTCCACAAAGGTATTCGAGTTTTTCTCTTCTCACAAGTGTCTTGTGATGTAAACGATACATCACCAGCTTTGAGCAAGGAGTACTCCACTCATTTGAATGATTCCCAATGTATATCATTACTCGTACTAAGACTTACATACAAAGTCTTCTTTTCAAGATCCAGGAAATTCCGGGGCCTAGATAATACTTTGTAATACCCTTTCACCTTTTTAATTGACATAGACCCCAGTTTTCTAGTAAAATGAGTAGATCATACGTAGGGAATGGT